TTAATAAAAAAATTATTGTTTATAATAAGAATATTAGTTTTTACAACTCTTGAGTTGTCCAATGAATCCGTTGATTCCGAATCGCGGGATAGAGAGACAGATGACGAATTGATTTCTTACCTATGTCACAAGATTTTTGTTAGTATCATCTATAATGATAATAATAGATGAATCAAAAACTTTCAATTGAATATATTCTTTCAATTGGTATTTTTACTTATCCATCCGCGTATCTTTCAAAAATAGAAACTTAGGGAAGTGCTTTATAAACATATGGATAAAAATAACGTATTTCATTTAGCCTCGTCATGCCTACTATCACTAGTTATTTCGGTTTTCTACTAGCAGTTTTAACAATAACCTCAGCTCTATTTATCGGTCTGAACAAGATACGACTTATTTGATTGAAATTAATTGAATGCCCAATTCAAAAAAAGAAACATTTCTGTGGTATTCCATATATTCTATATATTGATATTGTAGAGTTCTTTACCTTGTCAATTCAATTTCCAATTCTTGGTCATTGAGATTCATGGGCAATACAGATTAATATTTTAAGGATAGATATTACCTCTCCTTTTCCTCGTTCAACTAAATTGAAATGATTGAAGTTTTTCTATTTGGAATCGTATTAGGTCTAATTCCTATTACTTTGGCTGGATTATTTGTGACCGCATATTTACAATACAGACGTGGGGATCAGTTGGACCTTTGATTAATTAACAGTTCTTTTTTTGATTGACCTCCTATAAAACAAGTAGGAGGTCAATTTTTTATTTCTGTTGAATTATTTCAGTATAATTTTCGATCTAACAACAACAAGAATCGAATCACGCTCTGTAGGATTTGAACCTACGACATCGGGTTTTGGAGACCCACGTTCTACCGAACTGAACTAAGAGCGTTTTATTATCATATCAAACTAAATGCAACCCTAATATATCTTGCATACATATATTATCATATAGAATATCATAAAATTAAATAAAAAAAAGATTGATTCGGTATATGTATGTTCAATTTTTATGGATCTCAATTGATTCCTCGTTACTGTTCAGAAGATAAGTAATAGGTAGGGATGACAGGATTTGAACCCGTGACATTTTGTACCCAAAACAAACGCGCTACCAAGCTGCGCTACATCCCTTTCAATTGGTCTACAGTGTCATTGTAGAGAATCCCTGTCTTGTTTTCCACATTTTTGTTTTATTTCCTCCATTGGTATACACAAATTATCTTGCCATTTCTTCTTTTTTGTCTCATATCATATATTAAAATATAATAAAAAGACTTATATACGTATGAAATAATAAATATGAAATCCGCCGTAAAGAAAAATGAATATTTGGGGGGGCGGAAAGCAACATATTTTTTTTATAATAAAAAAGGGAATATCTACCGAATTGAACTGTTGTACATTTCAATTTGAATTAGGAATTCCGCGGACAATACAAGCGGTTATTAACTATATATACATTTGATGGTATTACATACCATTATGTATTACAAATTACTATAAAGTAGGAGGGTTTTAAATGCGAGATCTAAAAACATATCTCTCCGTGGCACCGGTAGTAAGTACTATATGGTTCGGGGCTTTAGCGGGTCTATTAATCGAGATCAATCGTTTATTCCCGGATGCGTTGGTATTCCCATTTTTTTCATTCTAGTTATTGACTTGGGAAGGGGTGAAGAAGATTAGAAAAACAATCAAATATCTGTAACTAATCCCCTTCCCCTTCTTTTTTTTTAGAGTTTTTAGACTTATTCTAAGTTAGAAAAGAGAAAGACTAAAAATGGATTCAACCTCAGTCAAACTCGGACTCGGCGCCGGGTTCCAATTGAATTAATAAAAGAGTGAGAACGAAAATGAAAATGTGATGGCTAGGGCAACAATATCATACAAGATACTTAAATGAAAAACTGTACTGCGATTCTAAATTTAGAAATCATTGTATTACTATATTTTATATTTGATTGCAACGAAATCTTTCATAATTTTATTTCGAGTTACCAACTTCTCTTTTTTTCTTCATTTTGGATCGGAAAATGGAAGAGTTGCGTGAATCAAAAATCCAAGGGAGGTTCATGGCCAAGGGTAAAGATGCCCGAGTAACAGTTATTTTGGAATGTACTCGTTGTGTTCGAAACGGTGTTAATAAGGAATCAATGGGGATTTCCAGATATATTACTCAAAAGAATCGACACAATACGCCTAGTCGATTGGAATTGAGAAAATTCTGTCCCCGTTGTTACAAACATACGATTCATGGGGAGATAAAGAAATAGATCGAACCGATTGTCTGTGTGTCACCCCTTTCCAATCCAAGGAAGATGAAAAATTACATATATTAGACATATTATTACATACATATATTAGACATATTTTAGATTTAAATATAAACAAACCAAATCCTATTTCTTAATTCTAAATCATTTTAGATCCGATCGAAATAGGATTTTCGGGATAAGGAATAAACAAACCATGGATAAATCCAAGCGACTCCTTCTTAAATCCAAACGATCTTTTCGTAGGCGTTTGCCCCCGATTCAATCGGGGGATCGAATTGATTATAGAAACATGAGTTTAATTAGTCGATTTATTAGTGAACAAGGAAAAATATTATCTAGACGGGTAAATAGATTGACCTTAAAACAGCAACGCTTAATTACTATTGCTATAAAACAAGCTCGTATTTTATCTTTGTTACCTTTTCTTAATAATGAGAAACAATTTGAAAGAAGCGAGTCGACCGCTAGAACTATTGGTCTTAGAACCAGGAATAAATAGACTTACTCTTCAATTGAATTAAAATTCTAATCCAAACTCAACCGCAGATTGATGCTTTGTTCGAAAAATCCGAAAATCTAGATTTGATTGTCGTGTCGTAAGAAAAAAAAAGAATCGGGGAAGAAGAATAAATCTTTTTTTTATTGAACATATTTGCTCATTTTGACCACTTTATCATATTATCATATTTTATCATACTAATTTCTACTCTACCTTCTCGGAGTTCATTCTCCAGAGAACTCCATTTTAAGCATTCCGCTGGATTCTTTCCAATCTTCTTATTTTATGATCTCATTGGAAATCATATAAAGACAATTCCTATTTAATATAGCGATTTGGGCAAGTATTTTACGATTAAGAAGCAACTGCCTCTTGTACAGATTGTGTATGAATCTACTATAACTGTAGTCTACCTTATTATATCGAATTACTGCATTTATTCGAGCGATCCACAACTGTCGAAAATTTCTTTTTTGCCTACCTCTATCGCGATAAGCTGAAGCCAAAGCTCTTATTTTCTGTTGAGTAATAGTTCGAGTAAGTCTTGAATGAGCCCCTCGAAAGCTTGATGCAAATAAACGAATTTTTGTTCTACGTCTCCGAGCTATATATCCTCGTTTAATTCTAGTCATTGAATAAATGAAACTTTGATGAATAACTAATTGATTTCCTTTCTTTCAGTTATTCCTTTCTCCTTGCCTAGTCTATTAATAACAAAACGTATTTTTCCAATGTATAAAATAAAAATTCCAATGGCTTTTGCTACTATAACCTTCCCGACCACGATTTCTTTTTTTGTTCTAGTCACCCGAAAATACGAAATTGTATTGGTACTAGGTATCAAAAAAAAAAAAACAAACATAGAGTAAATAAATAAAAATAGAAATGGATAAAGAAATAGTGGGTTCCTTCGTTTCTATGGTTACTTCTTAAACGGTGAGGTCCTCTCTATACACCGGAGCTCCTTCTTTTATTTCATCAATGTTATTGTTAACTTGTACAGTTCACCCTCTTTGGCTCTACCCATGAATTAGCTAGTAATCGGTCTTTCACAACGAGATCCACCTATACAGTAACGGTATTTAATTATGAAGATTAGTTGGGTAGCTGACCCTCTTAGTCCGTTCTTGGAAGAATAAGGCCATAATCTTTCTGTTAAATAGGATTTCCTCTGCTTAATGGATAAGCATTTGTTACCAATGGGGAATTCTTTCTCATCTAAAATTGAAAATTGAGGTGATTGGATTTGCACCAATAGAAACCATAAATTTGATACACAATAAAAGGATACGATAAATCTTTTTTATTTATTTTTAGGTAGTGAACGGAGTTCTTCCATTCATTCTATCCTATTCACTGGTACTTATCACTGATACGGGAAAAATTTTGTACTTTCTTTTGTCCCGGTCCATGATCTGAACGAGTCGCACATACACCCTAGTACATGTTCCTCGACGCTGAGGGCATCCCCGAAGGGCGGGCGATTTGGTGACATTTCTGATTGGCTGTCTTGTGTTTCTAATAAGTTGTTTAATAGTTGGCATGTTGAATTGTATACATAATGAGTTGGTTTAGATCAATCCTAACCGGATGATTATGAATTACTTCTATATTCTATATTAATAGGATTAATAGTAATAGAAAATATTATATTAACCCCCGGTAACAAGATAAAATCTAAAATTTCGGATTTTTGCGTGAAATCCCTGCTATTTTTTATTCAACCGCTACAAGATCAACAATTCCATGAGCTTGGGCTTCTGTTGCTGACATAAAAACATCCCTTTCCATGTCTTCGGATACAACCCATAAGGGTTTGCCTGTTCTTTGTACATAAACCCTTGTGATGGTTTCGCGCAGCTTCAGTAGTTCTTCCGCTTCCAGGATAAATTCTCCCGTTTGTGCCTCATAAAAAGAACTAGCAGGTTGATGGATCATTACCCTGATGATTTAATAAATGGTTTTCTCTATCTCGCATGATCATGATGAGTCAAAGATAATAAAAAAAAAAGATAGGATTAACAACCGTACAGGCATCCTTTGTGCAGTGCATACGGCTCCACAATGGAATTCATTTTTACCTTCCATCGAAGGAATAGAAAATAGAGGATCTATCAGACCCAGAGCAGTAAATGATCCATTAACCACCCTTCCTTTTTTTTTAGTAATTTTAAAATACTATGATGGTTCCGTTGCTTTATTATTTCGTTTGTTATTCAGCAATCCCAAAGTTTCTTTTTTTTCCTATTTTAATTTGTAAATAAATATAAATAAATATTTCGTAGTCTTTCATAACAGAAATATTGTTAAGAGCCTTCCGTCGTGAAAACAAAAAAGTTTGTGACGCTGAAAGAGGCCTCCGATAAATCAGCTAAAATCGGAAATGCCTTTTATCTCATACTACTCTTTCGATACATAATCTAATAGAAAAAAAAAACAAGAAAAAAAATTCTCATATCGAATTCAAAGTGCCATGCTATTATTACTTAATATTCATATTTTATATGGCGAAGGCATAGTTTTCTTTTTTGTCTCAAAAAAAAAAAAAAAACTCATTGGCGCCGAGCGTGAGGGAATGCTAGACGTTTGGTAATTTCTCCTCCGACCAGAATAAAAGATCCCATTGAAGCGGCTAATCCCATGCATATTGTCTGTACATCTGGTCGCACAAATTGCATAGTATCATAAATAGCTACTCCGGGTATTACCCATCCACCGGGAGAGTTTATAAATAAATACAGATCTTTGGTATCATCCTCTATACTGAGATATACCATAAGACCAATAAGTTGATTCGAGATCTCGCTATCAACCTCTTGGCCTAAAAAAAGTAATCTTTCTCGATAAAGTCGGTTGATTAGGATAATATTGTATCCCTTAAGAACCGTACGGGCACCTTTTGATGCATACGGTTCCAAAAAATAGCGAAAAAAAGAATCAATGTTTAGATTCTAGCCTTCTTTAGAGGACTCTTTCTAACTTCTAATGAATGGGCTTTTTCTTCCCTTCCATTTTTCAAGAAAGATGAGTTTTGTCCTTTGGCCCGCGGTCGTTTATCTATACTATAAATTTAAATAAATAAAAAACCAATTCATTAAATTTAAAATTTATCGAACTAACTTTTCATTGATGTATTGTTTCATCGAGATCAAATTTAAATTGCGATGTCATTTTCTTGTTCCCGAATGGTCTTCTTCAATTCTTTTAGGTTTATGCTCTACTCCGAGTAAAGATCTGCCCGATTTGGATTTGCACATATAGGACAAATGCCCCAATAGCATGTCTTTTTGCTACGACTTCTTTTTTTTTTTCAATTTACTTCATGCTTTTAACCAAATATTCAACCAACGTATTCATCATATTACTCGATTGATTAACAGTTTTATATCAATGCTATTTATAAATAGAATATGATACAAGTAGTAATCATAGAATAGATAGATTCCAAATTGAGTTTTTTCTAAGCGGAGCCTGGATACTTCATTTTATTAGTACAACCAAGAAAACCATAAATTATTCTAATTGATAATATTAATCTGGATACCCCCCCAAAAATAGATCTATCTAATTGCACTTCACGCTCCAAATTTTTGATAATTAAATCAATCCGTCTTGGGCGAAAGAGAGGATATCTCGATCGGGGGAGAGAACGGGGAAATACCATATGACCCAATATATCTGACAAGTCGCACTATACGTCAACCCACGATGCATCTTCCTCTCCAGGACTTCGAAAAGGTACTTTTGGAACACCAATAGGCATTAAAGCAAAGAAAAAAGAATTAAGTACTATAGCTCACTTTGATGTGGAAGCGTAACAACGGATTTATTGTCTTAATAAATAAGATCGGCTTTTATCAGATTTTATCTTTTAGCATATTTTATACATAGATTGAATAAGTTCATAAAAAAGGAAAACAGAATGAATAAAGGAAAATTCTTCCGAATAGGTCTTTTGAATGATGAACAAATATGTATACATTCATTCATATAAAATAGAATCAATTCCCATCCACCATTGCGTATTGGTACTTATCGAGTATAGAATAGATCTGCTTCTTTTTGTTCCTACGAATAGAATAGAATTGTTCCATTATTACTAAAAGAATAGACCAAATATTAATCCTTTCGCCAAGATAATCCCCTCACAAAGGGGGAGGTCCATAGCATAGTTTTTTTCAGTGCAATAAAGTTACATAGTGTCTATTTTTCGTTGATAAAGGGGTATTTCCATGGGTTTGCCTTGGTATCGTGTTCATACTGTTGTATTGAATGATCCCGGTCGTTTGCTTTCTGTTCATATAATGCATACAGCTCTAGTTGCTGGTTGGGCCGGTTCAATGGCCCTATACGAATTAGCAGTTTTTGATCCCTCTGATCCTGTTCTTGATCCAATGTGGAGACAAGGTATGTTCGTTATACCCTTCATGACTCGTTTAGGAATAACCAATTCATGGGGGGGTTGGAGTATCACAGGAGGGACTATAACGAATCCGGGTATTTGGAGTTACGAAGGTGTGGCCGGAGCACATATTGTGTTTTCTGGATTGTGCTTCTTAGCAGCTATCTGGCATTGGGTGTATTGGGATCTAGAAATATTTTGTGATGAACGTACAGGAAAACCTTCTTTGGATTTGCCGAAGATTTTTGGAATTCATTTATTTCTCTCAGGGTTGGGTTGCTTTGGTTTTGGCGCATTTCATGTAACAGGATTGTATGGTCCGGGAATATGGGTATCCGATCCTTATGGATTAACCGGAAGGGTACAAGCTGTAAATCCTGCGTGGGGTGTCGAAGGGTTTGATCCTTTTGTTCCGGGCGGAATAGCCTCTCATCATATTGCAGCAGGTACATTGGGCATATTAGCGGGCCTATTCCATCTTAGTGTTCGTCCGCCCCAACGTCTATACAAAGGATTACGTATGGGAAATATTGAAACCGTCCTTTCGAGTAGTATCGCTGCTGTCTTTTTTGCAGCTTTTGTTGTTGCTGGAACTATGTGGTATGGTTCAGCAACTACCCCGATTGAATTATTTGGGCCTACTCGTTATCAATGGGATCAGGGATACTTCCAGCAAGAAATATATCGAAGAGTTAGTGCCGGGCTAGCCGAAAATCAAAGTTTATCAGAAGCTTGGTCTAAAATTCCTGAAAAATTAGCTTTTTATGATTACATCGGGAATAATCCCGCAAAAGGTGGATTATTCAGAGCGGGTTCCATGGACAACGGGGATGGAATAGCTGTTGGGTGGTTAGGACACCCTGTTTTTAGAGATAAAGAAGGGCGCGAACTTTTTGTACGCCGTATGCCGACCTTTTTTGAAACATTTCCGGTTGTTTTAGTAGACGGAGACGGAATTGTTAGAGCCGATGTTCCTTTTCGAAGAGCAGAATCGAAGTATAGTGTTGAACAGGTCGGTGTAACTGTTGAGTTCTATGGCGGTGAACTCAATGGAGTCAGTTATAGTGATCCTGCTACTGTGAAAAAATATGCTAGACGTGCTCAATTGGGTGAAATTTTTGAATTAGATCGTGCTACTTTGAAATCCGATGGGGTTTTTCGTAGCAGTCCGAGGGGTTGGTTTACTTTTGGGCATGCTTCGTTTGCTTTGCTCTTCTTCTTCGGACACATTTGGCATGGTGCTAGAACCTTGTTCAGAGATGTCTTTGCTGGGATTGACCCAGATTTGGACGCTCAAGTAGAATTTGGGGCATTCCAAAAACTTGGAGATCCAACTACAAAAAGAGTATAGTCTGATACAAGATTGCTCTGTTCCTTTTTTCCTTTATTTTTTGATTTGACATAGATAGGGTACCGGATAAATCTTGATTCGGATTGCTGACTTTTCATTTCTTTGACTCTTGTCTTGGTCTTTTTTTTTATCCGGAAAAAGATCCCAACTAAACAGGTATGGAAGCTATAATTGTAAACCGAAATCAAATCTATGGAAGCATTGGTTTATACATTCCTCTTAGTCTCGACTCTAGGAATAATTTTTTTCGCTATCTTTTTTCGCGAACCGCCTAAAGTTCCAACTAAAAAGGTGAAATGATTTCTCATTATCTCAATTGAAGTAATGAGCCTCACAATATTGTGAGGCTCATTACTTCAACTAGTCCCCGTGTTCCTCGAATGGATCTCTTAGTTGTTGAGAGGGTTGCCCAAAAGCAGTATATAAGGCATACCCAGTAAAACTTACAAGTAAACCAGATATAGAGATGGCAACTAGGGTTGCTGTTTCCATTATTATATAATTTCAAGACCACAATGGATCTATGATAAGATCATTTATTTACAACGGAATGGTATACAAAGTCAACAGATCTTACTGAATAAAAAAAAATATAGGATTATTTATGGCTACACAAACCGTTGAGGATAGTTCTAGATCTGGGCCAAGACGAACTATTGTAGGGGATTTATTGAAACCATTGAATTCGGAATATGGTAAAGTGGCTCCTGGGTGGGGAACTACGCCTTTGATGGGTGTCGCGATGGGTCTATTTGCGATATTCCTATCTATTATTTTGGAGATTTATAATTCTTCCATTTTACTGGACGGAATTTCAAGCAATTAGATTCGATTCACAAGAACCCCTAAATAACTTTTCAATAAAAAGTAAAGTATGTAGGTTTCCGCTTTTTAGCCCACTCTTTTTTGGTAGTTCGATCGTGGAATTTCTTTTTTTCTGTATTTCCGGAATATGAGTGTGTGACTTGTTAGAATTGATCCTATGGATACGACAGAGAAGAAGTCGGTCATCTTGATCAAGATGATTTTATCTCGTTGGATATTCAGTCTAGGCTAGTATCTGGAGCACAGAATATATGAAATAGATTACAAAATATTAGAAGAAATATTAGAACTATGATTCATACTTATCAGACCTCGTGGCCGGACTCCCAAAAAAGAGTTAGAAGTGATAAATTCAAAAAATTTTATTCTTTCGTTTATACTTATTTTGGTTAAAGGATAAACGTTTCTTTGTCTTTTTTTCATTATATTCAGTCATTGAATAAGTGATAATCCAAGGGTTCTTACTCAGAGAATTTTTGAACTTTTTTTGGAAGGTTTTATTGAATCATCGTGGTTCTAGTATGAATCTAAGGTTTTAATTGATTCATAGGGTCTTAACAAGAGAATTCCTATCAATAATAAAGAAAACAAGAGTAAAGTCGCATTACACACAAATCAAAGAAAAAAATAG